ATAGGGGGTCTAAGAGAAACAATCACTACTATTATCATTACATGTATGATACTCAATCTAGTTGGACTAATCACATTAATAGTTGCATTAATAGTTATCTTCGTTTTGAAGTCAGTATTAATAGTTCCATTTCAGGTGGTACTGACAATTATAGTGACAGTTACATTTATAGTTTCATTTGTACTGAAAATGTAAGTGGTAGTGAAAGTGGAAGTTTTAGTATACGAACTCGTAATAATGGCAGTGATTTCAATATAAGAGGAAGATCTAATGATTTCGATATAAATAAAAAATACAGACATTTGTGGGTTCAATGCGAAAATTGTTATGGATTAAATTATAAAAAACTTCTTAGGTCAAAAATGAATATTTGTGAACAGTGTGGATATCATTTGAAAATGAGTAGTTCAGATAGAATCGAACTTTCGATTGATTCGGGCACTTGGGATCCTATGGATGAAGATATGGTTTCTATGGACCCCATTCAATTTCATTCAGAAGAGGAACCTTATAAAGATCGTATCGATTCTTATCAAAGAAAGACAGGTTTAACTGAAGCTGTTCAAACAGGCATAGGTCAACTAAACGGTATTACCGTAGCAATTGGGGTTATGGATTTTCAGTTCATGGGAGGTAGTATGGGATCCGTAGTAGGTGAGAAAATCACTCGTTTGATTGAGTATGCTACTAATCGATCTCTACCTGTCATTATTGTGTGTGCTTCTGGAGGAGCACGCATGCACGAAGGAAGTTTGAGCTTGATGCAAATGGCTAAAATATCTTCTGCTTCATATGATTACCAATCCACTAAAAAGTTATTCTATGTATCAGTCCTTACATCTCCTACAACCGGTGGAGTAACAGCCAGTTTTGGTATGTTGGGAGATATCATTATTGCTGAACCTAATGCGTACATTGCATTTGCGGGTAAAAGAGTAATTGAACAAACATTGAATAAGACAGTACCCGATGGTTCACAAGCGGCTGAGTATTTATTCCATAAAGGCTTATTCGACCCAATCGTACCACGTAATCCTTTAAAAGGTGTTCTAAGTGAGTTATTTCAGCTCCATGGTTTCTTTCCCTTGAATCAAAATTCCAAAAATTAAAGTATAGCACTAGATTCTGTTATTTTATTTGTAGCGAACAAGTATTTAGTTCATCGTAATAAAAAAAACTAAGAAAAATGTTCTTTGGTGATATAAGTTACACTTTCTAGTAAGAGTCAGAAGTTTCGGATAATTTTTTTCTTCCAGATCCAGATCTATTTTTTATCTTACCCCTATTCATGATTAGGTATTATGAACCTCTATCAACAGGATAAAATAAAAAGGTGAATTTCGCTTTCCGAGGAATTCCAATTTGGGGAAATAAAAAGAATTTTATCTGGCTATCTTACGTATTAATTAAGATAGACAATAATGAAAAAAAAAAAATATCAAAATAAAAAGAAATATAAAATATGGAAATGGAATAAAAAAATTTCTATATCTATCGCATTTTTACTATGAATCCCCGTTTGTTGGATCGTATTATTTAGAGTCGCGAATTCATAATGAACTTAATTTTCATAAGAAAACCCCTTTTTAATAAGAAACTCCTTATTAGATTAGAAAGAAAGATAGAAAGAACATAAGGATGGGAGAAGAAGAATAATAAAATTTGTAAAAGAAGATTATCCTATCTATATTCGTGTAGAAAGATGAATAGGTACACTTAATTTAGTTCTACATTTTTGCACTTATTATCTATCCTTTTTTTTTTTTATTAATATTGCAAATTTCTAAATAATATTATTTAGAAATTTTATATTTATTATAAATTATATATTTATATATACTTAATTGTTTATATATACTTAGTAGTATTATATTATTTTTGAATATTATTATTAATACTTCATATTATATAAAATACAATAGTCAATATTACTTAATATTACTTATAATAGATATACTTATCATATCATAAGATATCTTTCTAATAGATACAAATATATAGATACAAATATTAAATCGAGGCACCCATTCTATGACAGATCTCAACTTACCCTCTATTTTTGTGCCTTTAGTGGGCCTAGTATTTCCGGCAATTGCAATGGCTTCTTTATCTCTTCATGTCCAAAAAAATAAGATTGTCTAGATCCAATGGGACCAAATCTTATCAATTTATTTCAACACTGTATCATAATACAGATATTTATTTAGTGCAATATGGTACGATATGTGGCTCTTTCCACACACAAATGAAAGAACTGTTATGCATGCGGATACATGATATCTGCATAAATGCATGTATATATATGCAGGGCATAGCTGGTTAAAAACGGATCAGTAAATATTTTTTATAGAAAGTCAATGTATCTAACCAATTACTCCACATCAGAATAGCGCTAGTTGATGAAAGTTACTCCGGGATCAAGAAAGGTAAAGTCAAATTTGGGTTATTCTCTCAATTCCAATCGAATGCAACTGGATCTAGTATAGTATGAATTGGCGATCAGAACATATATGGATAGAACTTATAAGGGGGTCTCGAAAAACAAGTAATTTTTGCTGGGCCTGTATCCTTTTTTTAGGTTCACTAGGATTCTTAGCGGTTGGAACTTCCAGTTATCTTGGTAGGAATCTGATATCCGTATTTCCATCTCAGCAAATTCTTTTTTTTCCACAAGGAATCGTGATGTCTTTTTACGGGATCGCAGGTCTATTCGTTAGCTCCTATTTGTGGTGCACAATTTTGTGGAATGTAGGTAGTGGTTATGACCGATTCGATAGAAAAGAAGGAATTGTGTGCATTTTTCGTTGGGGATTTCCTGGAATAAATCGTCGCATCTTCCTTCGCTTCCTTATGAGAGATATCCAATCAATCAGAATTGAGGTTAAAGAGGGTCTTTATCCTCGTCGTGTCCTTTATATGGAAATCAGAGGTCAAGGGGCCATTCCCTTGACTCGTACTGATGAGAATTTTACTCCACGAGAAATTGAAAAAAAAGCTGCCGAATTGGCCTATTTCTTGCGCGTACCAATTGAAGTATTTTGAAATGAATTGAACACAATAAAGAATAAATGTTTTCTCAGCATGGGGGAAGGAACTTGCTAATTCCCTTTTTAATACAATTGAAGTCTTTTTGGAATGTTCATTCGAACAAAACATGTTAGATTATTCTATTTCCTCCTTCCTTTGTCGTGGCGACTCCCATAGAATAAAACAAAAAAGCAGGAGGGCGTATATGGAATAACTATAAAAAACTATACTATAATTAAGAAAAGAAGAAATTTTGGTATACCATTTGTATACCAAAAGTATTTCGTATGCGTATGGATCCCAACTCAATTCTTTTCTACTAGAAAATTTCTACTAGAAAAAAGGATAATCTAATAAGTGGGGATTCATCAAATATATCCGAACATGTATTTCGTAATACGTAATTCATCTCATCTTTTTAGGCCCAAAATTTTGATGATACCTTTTTTCCTTGGTTGTGGCTAGACGATGAAACATTTCGAAATAATTAACTGAGGGGGGTTTTCGTTTCGAAATACGATTCGTTATTTTAAGCGGGTTTTCGAGTATTCATAGAAAGGAACAAATGAGGATGAAATTGCTTAGAATTTGCCCAATTGAGATATCTGGGAATAATATGGATTTTGCATTTTTATCTGAAAAGGACGGACCCTTATCCCATTTCTATATTCCTTCTAGATCCAAGAACTAAACTCCATTTTTACACAAAAATTGGAATGAATAGACCCATAGGTTCAATACCTTGTTATAGAACTCGTGCTTCAGAGAAATATCATATAGAGTCAACGAATGAAGCAGGTTCATTAACAATTCAATTCACAGATAAAAAATGAAAAAAAAGAAAGCATTGCCTTCTTTCCCATATCTTGTATCTATAGTATTTTTGCCCTGGTGGGTCTTTCGCTCATTTAATAAATGTCTGGAACTTTGGGTTACTAATTGGTGGAATACCGGGCAATCCGAAACTCTCTTGAATATCATTCAAGAGAAAAACGTTCTAGAAAGATTCATAGAATTAGAAGAACTCTTTCTATTGGACGAAATGATAAAGGAGTACCCGGAGACACATATACAAAAACTTCGTATAGGAATACACAAGGAAACGATACAATTGGTCAAAACACACAATGAATATCATCTCCATATCATTTTGCATTTCTCGACAAATATAATCTCTTTCGCTATTCTAAGTGGTTATTTTATTTTGGGTAATGAGGAACTTGTCATTCTTAATTCTTGGGTTCAGGAATTCCTCTATAACTTAAGTGACACAATAAAAGCTTTTTCGATTCTTTTAGTTACTGATTTATGGATTGGATTTCACTCGACTCATGGTTGGGAACTAATAATGGGTTCGTTCTACAACGATTTTGGATTGGCTCATAACGATCAAATTATATCTGGTCTTGTTTCCACCTTTCCAGTTATTCTAGATACAATTGTGAAATATTGGATTTTCCATTATTTAAATCGTGTATCTCCTTCGCTTGTAGTCATTTATCATTCAATGAATGAATGAAGAACTCATTTGATCTCCTGATATCAATCAAATAAATCAGAATCTTTCTTCCCTTATAAAGAAAGCATTTTGAATCTTACTTAATTCTTTATATTTTATTTCTACCGGTTCAAGGTATTCGTCCTATATTCCAGTACAACTATTCCAGTACAATGACAGACTCGTGCATAGGGAACTTTACTAGTTCCCTATCTAATTTATTGTAGAAATTCCGAGATCTATGATTGGACATGCAAAATAGAAATACTTTTTCTTGGGTAAAGGAACAGATGACTCGATCCATTTCTGTATCGATCATGATATATGTAATAACTCGAGCATCCATTTCAAATGCATATCCCATTTTTGCGCAGCAGGGTTATGAAAACCCACGAGAAGCAACTGGACGAATTGTATGTGCTAATTGCCATTTAGCTGATAAGCCCGTGGATATTGAAGTTCCGCAAGCTGTGCT